CTGTGTAGTATCAACTATTTCCACAGAAGGTGGTGGGATGATATCTTGAGCAGTTACGTATCTAGGACCCCTGACGCAAATGGATGCGTCACGAGTTCCATACAGATGACTTCTCAATACAATTTCTTTCAAATTCATTAAAATTGCATGTACTGATTCTTCAATACCGACTATCGTAGAATATTCATGTGGTACCTTTTCAGATTTTGCACGTGTAATACATGTTCCTTCTATTTCTCCAAGTAAAGCCCTTCGCATTGCGATACCTATCGTATCTGCTTGGCCTTTCATAAGCGGGGCCAAAATGAAACGGCCATAATAAAGACGCTTACTGTCTGTTCTTGATTCAACACACTTCCACTGTAGTGTCCGAGTGGATACTGCTACTTCCTCTCGAACCATAATAATATTATTCTTTTTTCAGATCATTGAATCATTTATTTCTCTTGAAATCCGTTCAATTCTTATTTCTACACACGTCTTTTTTTAGGAGGTCTACATCCATTATGTGGCATAGGGGTTACGTCACGTACGAAACTTAATAGTATACCACTTCTACGAATAGCTCGTAATGCTGCATCTCTTCCGAGACCAGGACCCTTTATCATGACTTCTGCTCGTTGCATACCCTGATCCACTACTGTACGAATAGCATTTCCTGCTGCGGTTTGAGCAGCAAATGGTGTCCCTCTTCTTGTGCCTCTGAATCCACAAGTACCAGCGGAGGACCAAGAAACCACCTGACCTAGTACATCTGTAACAGTCACAATGGTATTGTTGAAACTCGCTTGAACATGAATAACTCCTTTTGGTATTCTACGCCCACTCTTACGTGAACCAATACGCCCATTCCTACGTGAACCAATTCTTGGTATAGGTTTTGTCATATTTTATCATCTCATAAATATGAGTCAGAGATATACGGATATATCCATTTCATATCAAAACAGATCCTTTATTTGTCCATCGGGTCCTTTAGAAAATCCCTTTTTCTTTTTAGAAAGATTACCCTTGTCTCTGTTTATGTCTCGGATTGAAACAAATTACTATAATTCGTCCCCGCCTACGGATCAGTCGACATTTTTCACAAATTTTACGAACAGAGGCCCTTATTTTCATATTTGTTATTCCTTACCTTAATTCCGAATCTACTCCTTGGAAGAAAATAAGTCTCTTGAAATTTTGAACCTCAATTGTATTCCCACGAAAGGAATGTTTAAAAATCCACCTACACCTAATCGTTTGAATCTTTGTTGCGAAGTCTATAAATTATACGTCCCCTGGTTGAATCATAACGACTTACTTCGATTTTTACTCTATCTCCTGGTAGTATCCGTATAAAACTTCGTCGGATCCTCCCCGAAACATAACCTAGAATCAGATCTTCATTATCTAAACGAACCCGGAACATACCATTGGGAAGTGATTCAGTAATTAAACCTTCATGAATCAATTTTTGTTCTTTCATTCCAGGTAACCCCCTTGAAGTATCAACTAATGGAGGAGGAGTGATATTAAACAACCCGTCTTTTCTTTCCTCTCCTTTTTCACAAATAGGAAGTTACGGATCAACTTCGGATACCAGAAGGATCACCATATATAACACAAAACTTCTCCTCCAATTCCTTCTAGTCGAGCTTCTCGATCTGTCATTATACCTCTAGAAGTAGAAAGAATTACAATCCCCATTCCACCTAAAATCCTAGGAATTCGTTGATAGTTGGAATAGATTCGTAGACCGGGTCGGCTGATACGCTTTAAAATATTTCTATATGTTCCTTTCCTATTTCTTCTATGTCGCAGGGTTGAAACCAAGAAATATTTGTTGTTTTCCCGATGTTTCCTAACGTTTTCAATAAAACCTTCTCGTAGAAGTATTTTAACAACGCTTTCGGTCATATTAGTAGATGCTATTCGAACTGTTCCTTTTTTATCCATGTCGGCATTTCTTATAGAAGTTAATATATCGGCAATAGTGTCCCTACCCATGACGAACTATAATTATTGGTGCCTCCTAATTTTGATATAATCAACATGTTACGTTTTTTTTTTATGTGAATTTTTGATTCTTTATTTATGAATTATTAAAAGTATATGCGTGAAACAAAATCTACTAATTGATCCATTTCAGATACCCTACTATATCATGGTCTCATCTACTAGTATTTATAATACCTCAGGAGCTAATGAGACTATTTTAGTGAAATTCAACTGTCTCAATTCTCGAGCGATCGCTCCAAAAACCCGAGTTCCTTTTGGATTTCCTTCTTGATCAATGACAACTGCTGCATTGTCATCATATCGTATTATCATACCGTTGTCACGTCTGAGTTCTTTACATGTACGTACAATTACAGCTCTGATCACTTCTGATCTTTCGAGAGGCATATTGGGCACTGCTTCTTTTATTACAGCAACAATAACGTCACCAATATGAGCATATCGGTGATTACTAGCTCCTATGATTCGAATACACATCAATTCTCGAGCCCCGCTGTTGTCCGCTACATTCAAATGGGTCTGAGGTTGAATCATATCATTTTTTTTTTAATCTGTTTTTTCAATGCAAAGGTCGAAGGAAAAAAGAAAGAAATATTGTCTGTCCAGAAATAAAGAAATCCGCGATTGTTTTTTTCATCATAAATACCCCTTTGGTTCCACATCCCTATCCTGAAATAATGAATTGCGTTCGTATAGGCATTTTGCACGCAGCTATTTTAATAGCTGCTCTGGCTACAGTTTCCGATACTCCGCCCATTTCATAAAGTATTCGACCCGGCTTAACAACAGATACCCAATATTCGGGAGATCCCTTCCCCGAACCCATACGGGTTTCCGTAGGTCTTACTGTAACGGGTTTGTCGGGAAATATACGGACCCATATTTTTCCACCACGGCGCGCATATCGTGTCATTGCTCGTCGCCCTGCTTCTATTTGTCTAGATGTGATCCAAGCGGGTTCAAGTGCCTGAAGAGCATATCTACCGAAACAAATATGATTGCCTCGATAAGATATTCCCTTCATTCTTCCTCTATGTTGTTTACGGAATCTGGTTCTTTTGGGGTTATAGTTGATGGTTGTTTCTCAACCTCATCTCTACTACAGAACCGGACATGAGAGTTTCTTCTCATCCAGCTCCTCGCGAATGAAACGATTCAATAATATTACAGATACACATGTATTTATTGAATAATACACTAAATCATGGGATTTATTGATATTGAATCTGTCACGTAGGAATCTGTATATCTTGTATATATAGCTAGACGTATATTTCTATATATAGAAGATAATGCCTTTGCTTTATTTTTATAACGAATCCTTGACCTTTACCGAATCGGCCAAAATTTTGCAATTCAATAAGGGTTTCGCGGGCGAATATTTACTCTTTCAATATTTGTTTCATTCGTAGGGTCAACCCATGGCCTCTCAGAATAAATCAATTGGTTCCTGGTTGGTTCCGCCATCCCACCCAATGAATCATTAGGATTCGTTTTCAATAGAATCTTCTGCAGTCACAGGTTCCGTCGTTCCCATAGCTTCTCCATTAATGGCTAGGCCTGAACTCTGCAATGGAGCTCCTCAATTCAAGTTCGTTCCCAAGTCAATCTCCTCAGTCTCTATTGACTCGAGGCTCTTTATTATTGGTATTTTTCCTATGAACCGTATTCATCTAATTATGGACGAATCAGTATTGATGCTTTATCACACTGCCTTTTATGAGATGATTCATAATAGACCATACATATTGGAATCATATACCATTGATATTCTCCTTCTCTCTTTCTCTCGTCCTTCCATTTACCCACATCCCTCTATTTTCGCTTCACAATCCATAATCAGATTGATTTTTCCTTTATGGAAAAAAGATTTCAGTTGCTACAACTATATGATTGACACATCATATAGTGACTGGTTCCTTGGATCTCGATAATACGAAGCAATGAGCTGGTTCTAAGTTCTATAGTTATTAGTTAGGGGCCAGTCCTTTTTTTTTGAATCCCAACTCTAAAGAAAAACCAACGAGTCACACACTAAGCATAGCAATTCTACCAAATGATCAATCCAATTTTTATTCAACCCTATAGAATTAGAATTGCTCATTTTTCATTGAAGGGAAAAAGAATAGTTTGTCGTTTTTTGTTCTATCACTGGATAGAATGGCAAGGAAAGGCCCATTATTGCTCGTCTACAAATATCCAAATTTTGATGCCTAATACCCCATAGATAGTTCGAACTGTATGGGAACAATGATCAATTTTAGCTCGAATGGTTTGTAGGGGAACCCTACCTTCTCTGATCCATTCGACACGTGCAATTTCTTTTCCGTCGATACGTCCTGCAATTTGTACTTGAATTCCTTTTGTATCCGCTTGTTCAGCTAATTCAATAGCTTTTTTCATTGCCTTTCGAAAGGAAACTCTATTCTTTAATTGTAGAGCTATATATTCTGCAAGAATATTAGGTTGTCCATAAGGTTTTGCAACTCTTGTGATAGCAATGTTAAGTCTCCGGTTCACAGAATGAAATCCTTTTTGTACATTGATCTGTAATTCTTCGATTCCTCGTGTTCGACCTTCTATTAACAAATTTGGAAATCCAATATAGATTATGACCTGGATCAGATCGATTTTTTTTTGAATCTCTATATGTGCAATTCCTTCGAAACCCGAGGATATTCTCCTATTTTTTTGTACATAATTCTTGATACAATCTCGTATTTTTTCATCTTCCTGGAGACCTATGGAATAATTTTTTGGTTGCGCGAACCAAAGGGATCTATGCTTTTGGTTTTCCCCACCAAGTCGGAAACCAAGGGGATTTATTTTTTTGCCCATATTTTTCTTCTCTCTCTTTCTCTTTTTTTTCTCTCTCTTTCTCCAAATATCTCTCTATTATAGGATCTTTCCATTGATCCTTTGTTTCTAAATATATATCCTGATCCGTTTTCTTTTTAGAGCTATCCCTCACTACAATAATTATATGACAGGTGGGTCTT